TCAAAATTTCAGACTATAGAGAGAAAAAATCAAAAGATAAAAAAAAAGAAGAAGAAAAAAGAAGGGAGAATGCACGTATAGAAATAGCGGAAACCTGGGATAGCATTGTAGTTGCTCAAGTAATAAGAGGTTTTGTATTAGTAATCCAATCAATTCTGAGAAAATATATTATATTACCCTCATTGATAATAGTTAAAAATATTGGTCGTATACTATTATTTCAATTTCCTGAATGGTCGGAGGATGTAAAGGATTGGAAAAGAGAAGTGCATGTTAACTGCACTTATAATGGTGTTCAATTAGCAGAAAAAGAATTTCCGAAAAACTGGTTAATAGACGGTATTCAGATAAAGATCCTATTTCCTTTTCGTCTGAAACCTTGGCACAAATCTAAGCTTAAGCTACGAAACAATTATAAGGATCCAATGAAAAAGAAAGAACAACAAAATGATTTTTGTTTTTTAACAGTTTGGGGAATGGAAACTGAACTTCCTTTTGGTTCGCCCAGAAAACAACTTTCGTTTTTTGAACCTATTTTTAAAGAACTCAAAAAAAGACTTATAAAATTAAAAAAGAAATGTTTTAGAATTCTAATAATTTTAAAAGAAAGAACAAAATTATTTCTAAATGTCTCAAAAGAAAGAAAAAAATGGGTTATTAAAAATATTGTATTTCTAAAAAAAATAATAAAAGAACTTTCAAAAATGAACCCAATTCTATTAGTTGGATTAAGAGAAATAGAACTATATGAATTGAGTGAAAGCAAAAAAGAAAAAAATTTGATAATCGATAACGAGCTAATTCATGAACCGTCCATTAACATTCAATCTACAAATTGGACAACTTTTTCATTAACAAAAAAAAAAATACAAGATCTAACTAATAGAACAAACACAACCATAAATCAAATACAAAAAATTTCAAAAGACAACAAAAAAGGATTTCTAAGTCCACATATAAATATTAGTTCTAATAAAATGAGTTATAATGATAAAAGATTGGAATCACCAAAAAATATTTTGCAGCTATTAAAAAGAAGAAATGTTCGACTAATCCGTAAATCAAATTATTTTATAAAATTTTTCATTGAAAGAATATATAGAAATATATTTTTATTTATCAGTAATATTCCTAAAATAAATGCACAACTTTTTTTTTATTTTTTTGAATCATTAAAAAAAATTGTTAATAAAACCAGTTCCTATAATAACTATATTTACAATAATGAAAGAAATCAAGAAAAAATTGATAAAACAAATCAAAAGATAACGCAGTTTATTTCGACTATAAAAGAGTCACTTTCTAATATTAATAATAAGAACTTGGAAACTTTTTGTAATTTATCTTATTTGTCACAAGCATATGTCTTTTACAAATTATCACAAAGCCGGGGTTTTAACTTTTTTAATTTATATAAGTTAAGATTAAGATCTGTCTTTCAATATAATGGAGCTTTTCTTTTTCTTAAGAATGAAATAAAGGATTATTTTCTTGGAACACAAAAAATATTTCATTCCGAATTAAGACATAAGAACATCCCCAATTATGAAATAAATCAATGGAAAAATTGCTTAAGGGGTTATTATCAAAATAATTTATCTCAGTCTAGATTAGTACCACAAAAAGGTATAAATATAGTAAATCAACACTCTATAGCTCAAAATAACCATTTAAACAAATATGATTCATATGAAAAAAATCCATTAATTAACTCCGAAAAAAAAAATGTTAAAAAAAAATATAGATATGATCTTTTATCATATAATTTTATTAATTATGAAGATAAGAAAAACTCATCTATTTATGGATTACCATTACAAGTAAATAATAACCAAGAGATTTTTTATAATTATACCGAACATAAACGAAAATTATTTAATATGCTGGTAGGTATCCCTATCAATAATTATCTAGTAGAAGATAATATTATAGATATAAAGAACAATCCGGATAGAAAAAATTTCGATTGGATAATTCTCAATTTTTGTCTTAGAAAGAAAATGGATATTAGGGCCTGGATCAATATGGATACTGACGCCAACAGTAATAAATATACTAAACCTAGGGCTAATAATTATCAAATAATTGATAAAATCGACAAGAAAGATCTTTTTTATCCCACGATTCATCAAAATCAAGAAATGAATCCATCCAAAAAAAAACTTTTTGATTGGATGAGAATGAATGAAGAAATACTAAGTTGTCCCATATCGAATCTCGAACTTTGGTTTTTCCCAGAATTTTTGATACTTTATACTTCGTATAAGATTAAACCATGGTACATACCAATCAAATTTCTCCTTTTAAATCTTAATGTAAATGAAAATGCCAGTGGAAATAAAAATAAAAAAACGACTGGAAAGAAAAAAAGAGATATCTTTATATCAATATTTTCAAATGAAAAAAAATATCTTGAATTAGAAAAACAAAATCAAGTAGAAAAAGAATACGGAATCAAAACAGATTTTGAATCAACTCTCTCAAACCAAGAAAAAGATATTGAAGAAAATTATGCGGTATCAAAGATGAAAAAAAATAAAAAACAATCCAGGACCAACATGGAAGCGGAGTTTGATTTCTTACTAAAAAGGTATTTGCTTTTTCAATTGAGATGGGACGATTCTTTAAATAAAAAAATGATCGATAACATCAAAGTATATTGTTCCCTGCTTAGACCGATAAACCTAAGAGAAATTACTATAGCCTCTATTCAAAGGGGAGAAATAAATCTGGATCTTCTAATGATTCAGAAAAATTTCATTCTTACAGAATTGATTAAAAAGGGAATATTACTTATTGAACCAGTTCGTCTGTCTAGAAAAAATGAAGGACAATTTATTATGTATCAAACTATAGGTATTTCGTTGGTTCATAAAAGTAAACACACAATTAATCAAAGGTATCGAGAAAAGGGCCTTGTTGATACGAAGAATTTTGATGAATTCATTTCAAAACATCAAAAGATGACTGAAAATCGAGACAAAAATCATTATGATTTGTTTGTTCCTGAAACTATTTTATCCCCTAGACATCGTAGAGAATTGAGAATTCTAATTTGTTTCAATTCTAGGAATAGAAATGGTATACCTAGCAATGCATTTTTTTGTAATGAAAATAAGGTAAAGAGTCCGGTTTTGAATAAAAACAAAATAAATCAAAATAATATAATTAGATTAAAGTTCTTTCTTTGGCCTAATTATCGATTAGAAGATTTCGCTTGTATGAATCGCTATTGGTTTGATACCAATAATGGCAGTCGTTTCAGTATGGTAAGGATACATATGTATCCGCAATTTAAAAATGAACTTAAGCGTGTACTGAAAAAAAGTGAAATACGGATTGATTTTATTTCCCGTACTATATTGCATATATGAAGACAAATAGATGCACACCTATATTGTTTTCTATTCCATTATGATACACGATACTAATTTAATGACATATCAATATCTAGAAATAATGCAAAAATCTTCTTAGTTTCTTTTTAAATTTTAGATATAATTTTTTATCTTTTGTGAGTGCAGACAACTATCTTTTTGTTTACCTATTCGAATCCAATTTTAAAATTGGAAATTATTCACAAAATTAAGATTATTGTATTGTGTATGCCAAATTAAAAAAAAAAAAATGAATAGCATTATTATTATTGATCAATAAAAATATCTAGCAAAGCAATAAGGGCCGGTGGGGGGGGAAGATTTCATTTTATGATAAAAAAGTCATTCATCTCGGTTATTTCACACGAAGAAAAAGAAAAAAACAGGGGGTCTGTTACATTTCAAATACTAAGCCTCACTAATAGGATACGAAAACTTTCTTCACATTTGGAATTGCACAGAAAAGACTATTTATCTCAGAGAGGCCTCCGTAAAATTTTGGGAAAACGCCAAAGGATGCTGTCTTATTTGTCAAAGAACAATAGAATACGTTATAAAGAATTAATTAATCAGTTAGATATTCGGGAATCAAAAACGCGTTAATTTGAATTTGAGGAAGCGTTTTGAATTATTGAATTATTTGATTTATTAGATCTTGATTTTTTTTTTTTTTAATGAACTTATTTTCGCTTTTCAGTAATTCATGAAAGAATCAATCGAGGAAAAAGAAAAACCTATGAATATACCAGCTCCAAGAAAAGACCTCATGATAGTAAATATGGGTCCCCACCACCCATCAATGCATGGTGTTCTTCGACTCATCGTTACTCTCGATGGTGAAGATGTTATTGACTGTGAACCAATATTAGGCTATTTACACCGAGGAATGGAAAAAATTGCGGAAAACCGAACAATTATACAATATCTGCCTTATGTAACGCGTTGGGATTATTTAGCTACTATGTTCACAGAAGCAATAACCATAAATGGACCGGAGTTGTTGGGAAATATCCAAGTGCCTAAAAGAGCCAGCTATATCAGAGCAATTATGTTGGAGTTGAGCCGTATAGCTTCTCATCTGTTATGGCTTGGTCCTTTTCTGGCAGATATTGGGGCGCAGACTCCTTTCTTCTATATTTTCAGAGAAAGAGAATTAGTATATGATCTATTTGAAGCTGCCACCGGTATGAGAATGATGCATAATTTTTTTCGGATCGGAGGAGTAGCGGCTGATTTACCTCACGGCTGGATAGATAAATGTTTAGATTTTTGCGATTATTTTTTAATAGGAGTTACTGAATATCAAAAACTTATTACCCGAAATCCTATTTTTTTAGAACGAGTTGAGGGAGTAGGCGTTATTGGTAGAGAGGAAGTAATAAATTGGGGTTTATCAGGACCAATGCTGCGAGCTTCTGGAATACAATGGGATCTTCGTAAAGTTGATCATTATGAATGTTACGACGAATTTGATTGGGAAGTACAGTGGCAAAAAGAAGGAGATTCATTAGCTCGTTATCTAGTCCGAATTGGTGAAATGACAGAATCTATAAAAATTATTCAACAGGCTCTAGAAGGAATTCCAGGGGGTCCATATGAGAATTTAGAAATCCGATACTTTGATAGAGAAAGGAATCCAGAATGGAATGATTTTGACTATCGATTTATTAGTAAAAAACCCTCTCCTACATTTGAATTGCCGAAACAAGAACTCTATGTGAGAGTTGAAGCTCCAAAAGGAGAATTGGGAATTTTTTTGATAGGGGATCAGAGTGGTTTTCCTTGGAGATGGAAAATTCGCCCGCCGGGTTTTATCAATTTGCAAATTCTTCCTCAGTTAGTTAAAAGAATGAAATTGGCCGATATTATGACAATACTAGGTAGCATAGATATCATTATGGGAGAAGTTGATCGTTAAAATGATAAGTCATACACCAGAAGTACAAGATATTAATTCTTTTTCTAGATTCGAATTTTTAAAAGAGACCTATGGAATTATATGGGCCTTTATTCCTATTTTTACTCCTGTATTGGGAATCACAATAGGTGTACTAGTAATTGTATGGTTAGAAAGAGAAATATCCGCAGGGATACAACAACGTATTGGACCTGAATACGCCGGACCTTTGGGAGTTCTTCAAGCTTTAGCAGATGGGGCAAAGCTACTTTTCAAAGAAAATCTTTTTCCATCTAGAGGAGAAACTCGTTTATTCAGTATCGGACCATCCATTGCGGTCATATCCATTTTAGTAAGCTATTCGGTAGTTCCTTTTGGTTCTCACCTTGTTTTAGTGGATCTCAATATCGGTGTTTTTTTATGGATTGCCATTTCAAGTATTGCTCCCATTGGCCTTCTTATGTCAGGATATGGTTCAAATAATAAATATTCTTTTTTAGGCGGTCTACGAGCTGCTGCTCAATCGATTAGTTATGAAATACCATTAACTTTATGTGTGTTATCAATATCTCTACGTGCGATTCGTTAAGACATAAATTGTTCTCTATTTCTTCTTTTCTAGGAAAAGGGCGGAATGAATTGAGTAAATATCTTCATCTTTTATTCATTATTTGGATGGATGAACTAAATCAGATAGTTATATGAGTGAAAGAAAACAGCTTATATAAAAAAGCAGTAAAAAAATTGAGTCTCATTTTCTATGTATATAGAGTTAAAGAGTTGAGCGGAAATAAACATAAGTATAAGAAAGCGTTTGCCCCAAGATTAGGTGATTAGTCATCCTGACTTGAAGCGGGTTCAAAAGATCAACCATATTGAGTTTTCACTATCGTTTGTATGTATTCTCATACATGTATTACCTTAACGGATGATTGAACAAAAACGAGTGGATGGTTAGAAACACCAAGATACACAAAGGATTAGTAATGGAGATTATGTAAAAGAATATTTCTGCATAATATACAAAGAATATTAATTGGGGCTTTACGTTAGTAGAAATGATCAGGCAGTACGCCCGACGATTCCGATCCAGAGTATGCTCCTATTCGTCGATTAAATAAATCACTATTGGAAACGAAATAATCCTTTACTTTATTTATTTTTTTTTATTTTGTAAGTCCCCCCCTTTTTCAGAAAGAGAAAGAAGAATAGAAACGAAAAAATAAAAAAGATCTTTTTTATTCTTTACTGTATACTTTTATCCTTTCCTTTCTATATCCATATTTATATAGATAGAATTCGTATCATAATTTATGAATTAATGTATATATAATTCTTTTTCGTAAGTGAAAAGGACGAGTTATTTATATTTTTACAAGTTACAAGGAGTATTTGATTGAAGAATTAAGTTATTACTCAAAAAATAAAATATTGAAATAATTATTGAAATTATTAAATAAAGGATGAGATCAATTCAGAAGTACTTTATTTTTATATTTTTAAAAATTATATATAATTATTAAAGCAGAACAGACAGAATTAAATTGGTCTAATTCGGGATCGAATGATAAATTTTGACCTTATCCATCTTATAAATATATCAAGATAAAATAAAATTGACCCGATCCTTAGATTTATTTAAGGTCCTCAAGGAGCCGTATGCGGTGAAAATCTCATGTACGGTTCTGGAATAGCGACGGTAACAGTGATGGTATCGCCGACTATGATTATCTAATAGTTCAAGTACAGTTGATATAGTTGAGGCGCAATCAAAATATGGTTTTTGGGGGTGGAATTTGTGGCGTCAACCTATAGGGTTTATTATTTTTCTAATTTCTTCCCTAGCAGAATGTGAAAGATTACCCTTTGATTTACCAGAAGCAGAAGAAGAATTAGTAGCAGGGTATCAAACCGAATACTCGGGTATCAAATTTGGTTTATTTTACGTTGCTTCCTATCTAAACCTATTAGTTTCTTCATTATTTGTAACAATTCTTTACTTAGGTGGTTGGAATATCTCTATTCCGTACATATTTGTTTTTGATTTTTTTGAAATAAATAAAACATATGGTGTTTTTGAACCCACAATTGGTATGTTTATTACATTAGCTAAAACTTATTTGTTCTTGTTCATTCCTATCACAACAAGATGGACTTTACCTAGGCTAAGAATGGACCAGCTATTGAATCTTGGATGGAAATTTCTTTTACCTATTTCTCTCGGTAATCTATTATTAACAACTTCTTCCCAACTCTTTTCACTGTAAAAGAACATGATATCCTATATTCTCAACTTGGATGAAACAAGAGAAATAAACAAACATAAAATTATTCATATATATTCACGATATGTTCCCTATGATAACCGGGTTCATGAATTATGGTCAACAAACAGTCCGAGCTGCAAGGTACATAGGTCAAAGTTTCATGATTACCTTGTCCCACGTAAATCGTTTACCCATAACTATTCAATATCCTTATGAAAAGGTAATCGCTGCGGAGCGTTTCCGCGGTCGAATCCATTTTGAATTTGATAAATGTATTGCTTGTGAAGTATGTGTTCGTGTATGTCCTATAGATCTGCCCGTCGTTGATTGGAAATTGGAAACTGATATTCGCAAGAAACAATTACTTAATTACAGTATTGATTTCGGAATCTGTATATTTTGTGGTAACTGTGTTGAGTATTGTCCAACAAATTGTTTATCAATGACTGAAGAATATGAGCTTTCTACTTATGATCGTCACGAATTGAATTATAATCAAATTGCTCTAGGTCGTTTACCAATGTCAGTAATTGACGATTATACAATTCGAACAATTCTGAATTCTCCTCAAATAAAAAATAAGTAAATCCTTGATTAAAGAAAAATTTTGAATCACTAAGGTTCATTAAAGAAATGAGTTTTTTCATTTTGTTTGGTCTGAATAACTACAAATCTCAACTATATGATTGGTTGGTAAAAAGTACGTCTCAATTTGGATTGAAAGGATTGAAAATTCATTAATTAATATATCTGACATTATTTCGAAATGTATAGTTTCGGATTCGAACTACTCTATTCAGATAAAACAAAAAATTAGTCCAATAACTGTACCCCACATTAATTCACACCCCTTAGGATTTAATTCAATTAGAAATTTCTTACGAATCATCAACAATTTTTTCTGGTCTGGTCTCAATAAGGTCATGAAAAACATTTCAATTTATTTATCTCTTATTTTACATAAAATGGATTTGCCTGGACCAATACATGATTTTCTTTTAGTCTTTCTGGGATTAGGTCTTATCTTAGGAGGTATAGGAGTAGTATTACTTACCAACCCAATTTATTCTGCCTTTTCGCTGGGATTAGTTCTTGTTTGTATATCCTTATTATATATTCTATCAAATTCATATTTTGTAGCCGCCGCACAACTCCTTATTTACGTGGGAGCTATAAATGTTTTAATCATATTTGCTGTGATGTTCATGAATGGTTCAGAATATTACAAAGATTTTAATCTTTGGACCGTTGGGAATGGGTTTACTTTGCTGATTTGTACAAGTATTTTTGGTTTACTAATAACTACTATTACGGATACATCATGGTACGGGATTATTTGGACTACAAGATCAAACCAGATTATAGAGCACGATTTGATAAGTAATAGTCAACAAATTGGAATTCATTTATCAACAGATTTTTTTCTTCCATTTGAATTCATCTCAATAATTCTTTTAGCCGCTTTGATAGGTGCAATTACCGTGGCGCGTCAATAATAAATCTATAAAATTAAAATTGGTAACAGCAATCTAAATTAAACTTCATTCTGTGTTATCACATTTATTTACCTTCAATTAGAATTTAAAATTGTTTATGTCTAAAATCTAAAATCGAAATTCTTTTACTTTTTTTTATTCGATCTATTACCAATATATTTCTTTATTCCGTACTTTTTATATTATAGTCAATCCTTTCTATTATTGTTCATATTATATTGAAATGAATCGAAATTGATAAGGAGTTGGTCAATGATGCTCGAACATGTACTTGTTTTGAGTGCCTACTTATTTTCTATCGGTATCTATGGATTGATCACCAGCCGAAATATGGTTAGAGCTCTTATGTGTCTTGAACTTATACTAAATGCGGTTAATATAAATTTTGTAACATTTTCTGATTTTTTTGATAGTCGCCAATTAAAAGGAAATATTTTTTCCATTTTTGTTATAGCCATTGCAGCCGCTGAAGCCGCCATTGGACCAGCTATTGTTTCGTCAATTTATCGTAATAGAAAATCAACTCGTATCAATCAATCGAATTTGTTGAATAAGTAGTATGAATGATAAGTAGTATTAACCATACAAATTAGAATATTCATAAATTCGACTTAGTGTGTATTATACATAATGTATGATCGTGTTTGCGAAAATATAAGAAATTAAAGTATCTTGGTTCTCTCCCATGAGTTGATCCGGAAGTAGATTGATTATAAAAATTCTGGTAAATCTAAATCATTGATTCATCTGGTATCTAAATATATGAGTCATTTACATATAAGTTTACTAGATCGAAAATTTCTTATTAAAAAAAAAATTATAGATCCAATGTCACATTCAGTAAAGATTTATGATACGTGTATAGGGTGTACTCAATGTGTCCGAGCTTGCCCCACAGATGTATTAGAAATGATACCTTGGGATGGGTGTAAAGCTAAACAAATTGCTTCTGCTCCAAGAACA